CAAGATATTATGCGAATGAACCTATTGCTGACTCTAATGAGTTAAATGGAAAGTAAAGTAAAAAGTTTTATAAGCTTACTCTTCGCTCTAAAATAGACAATAGATTCGATAGAATTTAAAAATAGACGAAATGGTCAAAAATGAAGTTACGCAGCCCGGCTCTCATTACTTATTAGTTTATTCGTTTATCTAATTTTATTAGTTTTGACTCAATGAATTCAACGGTTGATTGAAATCGCAAGATGGATAGATATTACAGATGATGAATTGATTTCATTTTATATACCTGTCACTTTATCTTTGGTAGTGCCGTCTATAATGGTAGACGAATAACAAACTTTCAATTGAGCTTCTTCTTTCAATTGGTATTTTTGTGTATCCTCTTATTTTGAAAAAAAAAAAAAAAAAAAGGAAACTTAGGTAAGTGCTTTATAAACATATGTATAAAAAAAGATATTTCATTTAGATCCTTTATGCTTACTATAACTAGTTATTTTGGTTTTCTACTAGCGGCTTTAACTATAACCTCTGCTCTGTTTATTGGTTTGAGCAAGATACGACTTATTTAAAATAAATATTTGAATAAACCTTTTCGCGAGATTCCATGTATTCCACAGTTACTTACAGCCTCCATTGTCAATTCTTGGTCATTGTCATTGAGATTCATGTCAATTCGGATTAATATTTAGGTATAGATATTACCTCTTTTTTTTCTTTCAAACAAACTGAAATGATTGAAGTTTTTCTATTTGGAATCGTCTTAGGTCTAATTCCTATTACTTTGGCTGGATTATTCGTAACTGCATACTTACAATACAGACGTGGTGATCAGTTGGACCTTTGATTAACATCTCTTTTTTATCGACCTCCTCCTTTTTTTATTTAATCCACAGGAGGTCAAATTCCTATTGCTGTGCAAAAGTTACTGAATCCATTTCAGTCTAATTTGATCTAAGAATAAAAAAATCACGCTCTGTAGGATTTGAACCTACGACATTGGGTTTTGGAGACCCACGTTCTACCGAACTGAACTAAGAGCGCTTTCTTATATGAATAGAAAAGACTGTAAAGAAAAGGATTACCCCAATCCATTTTATTTTGGGCGCATAGTATCATGAAAGACTATGTCCAATTAAAATAGATCTCAGCCGATCCCTCGTTACTGCTCAAAGGAGCGGTAATAGGTAGGGATGACAGGATTTGAACCCGTGACATTTTGTACCCAAAACAAACGCGCTACCAAGCTGCGCCACATCCCTTCCATTGCTATACAGTGTCATTGTATAGAATTCCTGTCTTGTTTTCCACATCGTTATTTCCTCCGTTGATATACACAATTTTCCGTCCATTTCGTCTTTTTTTGTCTCATTTAACATATAATATTTAACATATAATAATACTAAAAGACTTGTATACAAAAATAAATGAGTATTTTTCGCAAATGCTCGGTAAGGGGGAGATGCTTTTTTCTGTTTTAAGAAAAGGTAAAATCCTATTTACTTTTACTGTACTGGTTTACTGTAATGGATCATTGTACAATTTAATATATTAATAATATAGGAATTTTATGGATTACGTATACAACTATAAGTAGTCCTTAACTACCGATTTTTGTTTTACAATAAAAAAGGAGGGTTTTCAATGCGAGATTTAAAAACATATCTCTCCGTGGCACCAGTACTAAGTACGCTATGGTTCGGGGCTTTAGCAGGTCTATTGATAGAGATTAATCGTTTTTTTCCGGATGCGTTGACATTCCCTTTTTTTTGATTCTAGTTATTGAGATGCGCTAGTTATTGAGATGGGAAGGAATGAAGAAGGTTAAAGATACAATCAAATATCTGTGACTAATCCCCCTCTCCTCTTTTTTCTTTTTTCCCTTTTTATAATTTTCTAATAAGGGAGGAAAGAGAAAAATAAGAGTGGATTCAACATATGTGAGGCTCGGGTTCAATATTCAATAAATGAATATTATTAATAAATAATATTAATAATAACTAATAGAGGAGTGGGGGAGTAGAATAGAAAATGTGGGTCTAAGGAAAGAGTATTATACAAGATATTTAAATGAAAAATGAAATACTGTACTTCGATTTGAAATAGAGTTTCGAAATCTTTGTATTACTTATTATTTTAATTTTATTTTTTATTTACTATGACTTTTATTTTCTAGGTACTTTGATCTTTCTTTTAGAATTCAATTTAAAGTTAGTAAATTCTATTTGTTTTCCTTCCTTTCTTCTTCTTCGTTTTGTAGAAGAGTTGAATAAATCAAAAATCCAAAGGAGGTTCATGGCCAAGGGTAAAGATGTCCGAGTAACGGTGATTTTGGAATGTACCAGTTGTGTCCGAAACGAGGTTAATGGGGTATCAAGAGGCATTTCTAGATACATTACTCAAAAGAACCGTCACAATACGCCTAATCGATTAGAATTGAGAAAATTCTGTCCGCATTGTTACAAATATACAATTCATGGGGAGATAAAGAAATAGGGTGAACTGAGTACCTGTATGTTACCCTTTCAAGGAAGGGTAAAAAATGACATTATATTATATATAATATATTTAAATAGAAAATAAACAAATCCTATTTGGGGTGACTTTCAAAATTACAATTAAGAAATAGGATTTTCGAGATAAAGATAAGGAATAAACTAAAACAAACTATGGATAAATCCAAACGACCCTTTCTTAAATCCAAGCGATCTTTTCGTAGGCGGTTGCCCCCGATTCAATCGGGGGATCGAATTGATTATAGAAATATGAGTTTAATTAGTCGATTTATTAGTGAACAAGGAAAAATATTATCTAGACGAGTGAATAGATTGACCTTGAAACAACAACGATTAATTACTATTGCTATAAAACAAGCTCGTATTTTATCTTTGTTACCCTTTCTCACTAATGAGAAACAATTTGAAAGAAATGAGTCGACCACTAGAACTACAGGTCTTAGAACCAAAAATAACTAGGCTTACTTTGGAATCATAATTTGAATCCGAACTCAAAGGCAGGTTGGTATTTTTCCGAGAATCCAGATTTGATTATTGGGTCGTAAGAAAAAAAGAATTGGAGAAAGCTTTTTCTACTGAGCGTGTTCATTCGTTTTTACTATTTTAGCATATTTTTTTTATCCCAGTAATTTATACTCTACCTTCCCGGGGTTCATTCTCCGGGAAACTCCGTTTAAATTATTCCGACGGACTTTTTATAACCCACTTCTTTTATTATCTCATTGGAAATCATATAAAGACAATCCCTATTTAATATAGCAATTTGTGCAAGTATTTTACGATTAAGAAGCAAGCGTCTCTTGTACAGATCGTGTATTAATCTACTATAACTATGGGATACCCCCCCTTCGCGAATTACTGCGTTTATCCGAGTGATCCACAAACGACGAAAATTTCTCTTTTGACTTCCCCGATCCCGATGAGCCGAAACCAAAGCTCTTATTTTCTGTTGAGTAATAGTTCGAGTAAGTCTTGAATGGGCCCCTCGAAAGCTTGATGCAAATAAACGAATTTTTGTTCTACGTCTACGAGCTATATATCCCCGTCTAATTCTAGTCATTGAATAAATGAAACTTTCACGAATAACTAATTTATTTCTTTTCTTTCAGTTATTCTTTTACCTTTTCCTAATCTATTAATAACAAAACGTATTTTTCCAATGTATAAAAGAAAAATTCCAATGGCTTTGGCTACTATAACCTTCCTGACCGCGATTTTTTCTTTTTTTTAGGCATTTGCATTTGAATGCGAAATAAGAAATTATATTGTGTTCTAGGTGTCAAAAATAGAAAATATAAATGGATAAAGAAATAGCGGGTTCCTTCGTTTCTATGGTGACTTCCTAAACGGTGAGGTCTTCTCTATACACCGGAGCCTTTACTTCATTTAATCAACGTTATTGGTAACTTGTATAGTTCACCCTTTTTGGCTCTACCCATGAATTATCCAGCAATAGGCCTTTCACAATGAGATCTACCTATACAGTAACGGTATTTAATTATGAAAGTTAGCTGGGTAGCTGACCCTCTTAGTCCGTTCTTGCCAGAGTAGGAGCTTAATCTTTATGCTCCTTTATGCTAAAAAATAAGAAAGTAAATAAAAATAAGATTTCCTCCGCTTAATGGCTAACCTTTTGCTACCAATGGAGAATTGCTTCTCATCTTAAATTGAGGTGATTGGATTTGCACCAACGGAAACCATAAAATTTATACACAATGTAGGAATGTGATAACTTTTATTATTTTTATATAGTTATATAGTGAATGGAATCCCTTCTTACATTCTATACTATTCACCGGTACTGATCATCGATACTGGAAAGTTTTTTCTTGCTTTTGTACCAGTTCATAGTATGATCTAAACGAGTCGCACATACACCCGAGTACATGTTCCTCGACGTTGAGGGCATCCCCGAAGAGCGGGGGATTTCGTGACATTTCTGATTGGCTGTCTTGTATTTCTAATAAGTTGTTTAATGGTTGGCATACTGAATTGTATACATAATGGGCTGGTTTAGATTGATCCTAACCGGATAATTATGAATTACTTCCATTTATTAGAATAGTAAAATCATAGATAAAATCTCAAATCACGGATTTGTGTGAAATCCGTCTTATTTTCATTCAACCGCTACAAGATCAACAATTCCATAAGCTTGTGCTTCTGTTGCTGACATAAAAACATCTCTTTCCATGTCTTCGGATACAACCCATAAGGGTTTGCCTGTTCGTTGTACATAAACCCTTGTGAGGGTTTCACGCAGTTTCAGCAATTCTTCCGCTTCCAGGATAAATTCTCCTGCTTGTGCCTCATAAAACGAACTAGCGGGTTGATGGATCATTACCCTGATGATATAACATAATAAAAAGTTCCTCTATCTTGCATGATGAAGCGAAGAAAAAAGAAAGATAAAGACTAATATAATAGGAAAAAAGATAGAATTGAACAACCGTACGGGCATCTTTGGTGCATTGCATATGCATACGGCTTTACAATAAAATTGACCCTTACCTTCCAAGAAAGAGAAAAGTAAAATATACCAGACCCTGGTGGGTTAAATGATCTAATTGCCATCCTTCCTTTTGGAATAGTTAAAAACTACTATGATGGCTCCGTTGCCTTATATATTAATATATTCGTTTTTTTTTTTTTTTTTGTTTGTGATTCAGCAATCCCAAAGTTTCTTTTTGAACCAATCAAAGAAAAAATCTTGTTTTTTTTTTTCGCACTCCTCGCATAATATAAATATTTTTAAGAGCCTTCCGGCGTGAACAAAAAAAAGGTTTGTGACGCTGAGCCGGGCTCCCGATAAATAAGATAAAATCGGAAATACCCTTTCTCCCATACTACTCTCTCGATACATAATCTAATGTTTTGAAAAAACAATGCAAAAATTTATCATATCGAATTCGAAGTGCCATGCTATTATTACTCGATATATATTCATATTTCATAGGGCGAAGGCATAGTCTTCTTTTTTCTCTTAAATCATTGGCGCCAAGCGTGAGGGAATGCTAGACGTTTGGTAATTTCTCCTCCGACCAGGATAAAGGATCCCATTGAAGCGGCTAACCCCATGCATACTGTATGGACATCCGGTCGTACAAATTGCATAGTATCATAAATAGCTACTCCAGGTATTACCCAACCGCCGGGAGAGTTTATAAACAAATACAGATCCTTGTTATCATCTTCAATACTGAGATAGATCATAAGACCGATAAGTTGATTTGAGATCTCGCTATCAACAGCTTGTCCTAAAAAAAGTAATCTTTCTCGATAAAGTCGGTTGATTAGGGTACAATTGTAGCCCCTAGGAACCGTACACGCGTCTTTTGATGCATACGGTTCAAAAAAATTGTGAAAACAAAAAAATCAATGTATAGATTCCAGTCCTCTTTCTTTTAGGTTCTTTCTAACTTCTAACGAGAGGGTTTTGTCTTCTTCAATAAATCAATAAAGACGGTTTTTACTTTTTTTGACTTTATACTTTTCTAACTATTATGTATAATATATATAAATATATAATAATAATAAATATAAATAATATTTTAATATTAAATATATAAATAAAATATATAATTATAATAAAATAAAAAAATATATATATATAATAACTAAACTTATTGAATTAACTTCTCATTGATGTATTGTTTCATCGAGATTCAATCCTAATCACGATGTTATTTTCTTGTTCCTGAGTGGGTCTCTTTCATCTTTTTAGGTTTATGCTCTACTCCGGGTAAAGATTCGCCCGATTTGAATTTGCACATATAGGACAAGCACTCCCGCATTACCATTTCTTTTTGTTATGACTTTCTACTTTTTCAATTCACTTCTATCGAGTTTGTTCATTAACAGTTTAAGATCAACTCGGCTGAATCATTTCTGATAGAACTCATAATCATAGATATATTACCAATTCTGTTGGGTTTTTCTAAACGGAGCCTGGATACTTCATTTTTTTTTTAGTCCAACCAAGACAACCATAAATTATTATAATTGATAATAGTAATCTGAATCCTCCAAAAATGGATCTAATTGTACTTCACGCTCCAAACTTTTGATGATTCAATGAATCTTTATTGGGCGAAACAGAGGATATCTCGATTGTGAGAGATAACGGGGAAATCCCATATGACCCAATATATCTGACAAGTCGCACTATACGTCAACCCAAGATGCATCTTCCTCCCCAGGACTTCGGAAAGGTACTTTTGGAACACCAATAGGCATTAATTGAAAGAAAAAAGACTAAGTACTATATTTTACTTTGATGTGGAAACGTAACAATATAATTTTTTTGTCTTTAGAATATTGGCTTCTATCGTATTTATTTTATCCATAGATTCGAAAAGGTCATAAAGAAAAACAGAACGAATAAAGTCAAATTATTATGAATTATTACGAATAGGGTGATGAATAAATATGTACGCATTCGCTCATAGAAAATGGTATTAGCCCCCGTTGCGTATTGATACTTATCGAGTATAGAATAAATCTGCTTCTCTTTGTTCCTACGAATAGAATTGTTCCATTAGTTTATTACTAACAGAATAGAACAAATATGAACCCCTGCTCTGAAATAATTCACCGGAAGGGGGAGGTCCATAGGATAGTCATAGTAGAGTCTTTTCCAATGCAATAAAGTTACGTAGTGTTTATTTATCTTTGATAAAGGGGTATTTCCATGGGTTTACCTTGGTATCGTGTTCATACCGTTGTATTGAATGATCCCGGCCGGTTACTTTCTGTTCATATAATGCATACAGCTCTGGTTGCTGGTTGGGCAGGTTCGATGGCTCTGTATGAATTAGCAGTTTTTGACCCTTCTGACCCTGTTCTTGATCCAATGTGGAGACAGGGTATGTTCGTTATACCCTTCATGACTCGTTTAGGAATAACCAATTCATGGGGCGGGTGGAGTATCACAGGAGGGACTGTAACAAATCCGGGTATTTGGAGTTACGAAGGTGTAGCTGGGGCA